TGATCTATCTAGGAGCCATACCAAAGTGTTTCAAAGGAGGATTACCTTGACTTAGGTTTGCCTCCGGCCTAAATTAAATCAACCTAAGTGAAATGGAGTCTCTATCGTTCCACTGCAAGAGTTAACTATGAGACTTCATACACCGTAAAGTTCATAGAACGAGAAGAAATTTTTTGGAGGCCCTTATCCTCATTCTGCCTAGCATTTAGTGGGCTGGATATTTACCTTATCAACTAGCAAATCCATAAGGGTTCTATTTGATTAGGCACCTGAATTGGCACCTGAATCGGACTGAACCAACTATTTGTCAGGCTACTGTTCTCCTATTCTCTCGAATCTATGAAGTAAGACATTGATTTTGCAATAAGATCAATTATGTTCATTGCATAATAAGCTCCTTTGAAAAGCATTGGCGCACGTGTAAACGAGTTGCTCTACCGAACTGAGCTATAGCCCTTATCAGAGATATCTTAACATATAGATAATTTCTTGTCAAGATGAATATTCTCTAATGCCAGAGGATATCCTTTTTATCTGTATCTGTTTTAGTATATATAAGACCAATAACGAAGCGGTATTGCTTAGAAAAGTGATTCAATATATAATCGATCGAAGTAATGAGTCTTCCTTTGTGGTGAGAAATTGCCTACTTAACTCAGTGGTTAGAGTATTGCTTTCATACGGCGGGAGTCATTGGTTCAAATCCAATAGTAGGTAAGTAGGTAGAAAAATTACTAGATAGCATTGGACTTACTTCGCTTCGCTATCTAATAACTTTTTCTACCCCTCTTCCCTTTTTCTTTGTATCAACTATAAACCCTTGGATTGTCTTCAATTGGAGGGGGGAATCCAATTGACAGCCTCGATTCGTATCCTAGCTCGTCTGAGAGCTAGCTTTGCTTCAACTAATTCTTTCGTACCCTCAGCTTTACTCAAGTTAGCTTCGGCTATTTCAAGTGCCTGTTGAGCTTCTTTCGGATCAATATCACTACCTAGTTCCGCATCATTTCCTAAAATGATGATCTCATTATTAACTATTCTCGCAAAACCGCTCCACAGAACCGCCGTTAACCATTGGTCGTTGAGGAGGCGTATTCTCAAAGGACCCATATCTACTGCTGTGTTAATGGGGGCGTGGTTTGGTAATACGCCAATTTGGCCACTATTAGTGGATAAAATAATTTCTTTCACTTCACAATCCCAAATAATTCGCTTAGGAGTCAGTACATAAAGATTTAATTTCATTTCTTCGATTTGTTCTCCTCTTCTAAGGTTATAGCTTTCGTGCTAGCTTCATCGATGTTACCCACCAAATAAAAAGCTTGTTCGGGTAGGCCGTCTAATTCTCCGGAAAGGATTAGTTGAAATCCCCTAATAGTTTCTGCAAGACCAACATACTTTCCTGGAGAACCAGTAAAAACTTCTGCCACAAAGAACGGTTGTGATAAGAAACGCTCTATTTTTCTTGCTCTTGCTACAGTTAAACGATCCTCTTCTGATAATTCATCCAACCCAAGAATAGCGATAATGTCCTGAAGTTCTTTGTAACGTTGTAAAGTTTCCTTAACTCTTTGCGCAGTTTCATAATGTTCGTTGCCAACGATCCGAGGCTGTAACATAGTTGAGGTTGAATCTAAAGGATCTACTGCTGGATAAATACCCTTGGAAGCTAATCCTCTGGAAAGTACGGTAGTAGCATCCAAATGTGCAAATGTTGTCGCAGGAGCAGGGTCGGTCAAATCGTCCGCGGGTACATAAACTGCTTGAATCGAAGTTATAGATCCCTTTTTAGTAGAAGCAATTCTTTCTTGCAAAGAACCCATTTCTGTACTAAGAGTAGGTTGATAACCCACTGCAGAGGGCATTCTCCCTAATAAAGCGGATACCTCCGATCCTGCTTGAACAAAACGAAAGATATTATCGATGAATAAAAGCACGTCTTGCTTATTAACATCTCGGAAATATTCCGCCATAGTTAGGGCAGTTAAACCAACTCTCATACGAGCTCCCGGCGGTTCATTCATTTGGCCATAGACTAGAGCTACCTTTGATTCCTCAAGATTTTTTGCATTAATTACCCCGGATTCCTTCATTTCCATATAAAGATCATTTCCTTCACGAGTCCGTTCTCCTACTCCACCAAATACGGATACGCCCCCATGAGCTTTAGCAATGTTATTGATTAATTCCATGATGAGTACTGTTTTACCTACTCCAGCCCCCCCAAATAGTCCTATTTTTCCTCCACGTCGATAAGGAGCTAAAAGATCGACGACTTTAATACCTGTTTCAAAGATGGATAATTTCGTATCTAACTCGATAAAGGCAGGCGCAGATCTATGAATAGGGAACGTCGCACTACTATCTACAGGACCCAAATTGTCAACAGGCTCCCCAAGAACGTTGAAAATTCGTCCGAGAGTAGCTCCACCGACCGGAACACTGAGAGGAGCTCCCGTGTCAATCACTTCCATTCCTCTCATCAACCCGTCTGTAGCACTCATAGCTACAGCTCTAACTCGATTATTTCCTAATAATTGTTGTACCTCACAAGTCACATTAATTTGCTTATCGGCAGTGTCTCTACGCTGGACTACCAAAGCGTTATAAATATAAGGTAACTTGCCCGGGGGAAAAGTGACATCCAGCACGGGTCCAATAATTTGATCGATACGACCTGCACTTTTTTCATCAATTGTGGAAACCCCGGGACGAGAAGTAGTAGGATTGGTACTCATAATTATCACATAATAAAAAAAAAGAATTTGTCGAAATTTTTCTTTTTTTCTTGTTGAATAATGCCAAATCAAATCCAAAAAAATATCCAAAAATCCAAAAGTAAAAAGAAAATGAATTAGTTAATTCAATAAGAGAAAAAAGGAGACCAGGACTTTATTTCCTTGCCCAAGCGAATCCCATTCAATCGTTTACTCATGGAATGAGTCCGTTGCAAAGTTCAATCAATCTTTTTTTCATATACATTTTGCCTTTTGTGGAGCATCTGTGCCTACTCTACTTTCCTATCTAGGACTTCGATATACAAAATATATACTACTGTGAAGCATAGATTGCTGTCAACAGAGAATTTTCTTAGTATTTAGTTAGGTATTTGCATTCCAAATAAGAAAAGGGCCCATTAAGAACTTGTAAAATAAGGATTAGGGATTGATTTGGGTTGCGCTATATCTATCAAAGAGTATACAATAATGAAGGATTTGGTAAATCAAATCCATGGTTTAATAATGAACCGTGTTAACTTACCATAACAACAACTCAATTCCTATCGAATTCCATTCCTATAGGATAGAAAATACACAGGGTGTACACATTATATATGAATGCAAAATATTCATTAATTTAAGTATGCCCTCCATTTTCTTTAATGAGTTGATATTATATTAATTATATTAATTGAATATCGTTTTTGTTTTACGAAATTTTTGCTAAAGTTGCATTGACGTCTAATTCACATCGAGTAGACCCTGTTATTGTGAGAATTCTTAATTCAAGAGTTGTAGGGAGGGACTTATGTCACCACAAACAGAAACTAAAGCAAGTGTTGGATTTCAAGCTGGTGTTAAAGATTATAAATTGACTTACTACACCCCGGAGTATGAAACCAAGGATACTGATATCTTGGCAGCATTCCGAGTAACTCCTCAACCTGGGGTTCCGCCGGAAGAAGCAGGGGCTGCAGTAGCTGCCGAATCTTCTACTGGTACATGGACAACTGTTTGGACTGATGGACTTACCAGTCTTGATCGTTACAAAGGACGATGCTATCACATCGAGCCTGTTGCTGGGGAAGACAACCAATGGATCTGTTATGTAGCTTATCCATTAGACCTATTTGAAGAGGGTTCCGTTACTAACATGTTTACTTCCATTGTGGGTAACGTATTTGGTTTCAAAGCCCTACGTGCTCTACGTTTGGAGGATCTACGAATTCCCCCTGCTTATACAAAAACTTTCCAAGGCCCGCCTCATGGTATCCAAGTTGAAAGAGATAAGTTGAACAAGTATGGTCGTCCTTTATTGGGATGTACTATTAAACCAAAATTGGGATTATCTGCAAAAAATTACGGTAGAGCGTGTTATGAGTGTCTACGTGGTGGACTTGATTTTACCAAAGATGATGAAAACGTAAACTCACAACCATTTATGCGTTGGAGAGACCGTTTTGTCTTTTGTGCCGAAGCTATTTATAAAGCACAGGCCGAAACCGGTGAAATTAAGGGGCATTACTTGAATGCGACTGCAGGTACATGTGAAGAAATGATTAAGAGAGCTGTATTTGCGAGAGAATTAGGGGTTCCTATTGTAATGCATGACTACATCACTGGGGGATTCACCGCAAATACTAGTTTGGCTCATTATTGCCGCGACAATGGCCTACTTCTTCACATTCACCGTGCAATGCATGCAGTTATTGATAGACAGAAAAATCATGGTATGCATTTCCGTGTATTAGCTAAAGCATTGCGTATGTCTGGGGGAGATCATATCCACGCCGGTACAGTAGTAGGTAAGCTAGAAGGAGAACGCGAAATGACTTTAGGTTTTGTTGATTTATTACGCGATGATTTTATTGAAAAAGATCGTGCTCGCGGTATCTTTTTCACTCAGGACTGGGTATCCATGCCAGGTGTTATACCGGTAGCTTCAGGTGGTATTCATGTTTGGCATATGCCAGCTCTGACTGAAATCTTTGGGGATGATTCTGTATTGCAATTTGGTGGAGGAACTTTAGGACATCCTTGGGGAAATGCACCTGGTGCAGCAGCTAATCGAGTGGCTTTAGAAGCCTGTGTACAAGCTCGTAACGAAGGGCGTGATCTTGCTCGTGAAGGTAATGAAATTATCCGAGCAGCTTGCAAATGGAGTCCTGAACTAGCCGCGGCTTGTGAAGTATGGAAAGCGATCAAATTCGAGTTCGAGCCGGTAGATACTATTGATAAGAAGCCGGGAGATACTGTTGCTAAGAAGGTATAAATAAAAAATAAACGAAATAAAAAGAGAAAAAATAAGTTACGAAATGCAGTAATTCTTCTTTATTCGTCTAATTGATTGCAATTAAACTCGGCTCAATCTTTTTTTTTCTAAAAAAGATTGAGCCGAATAAAAATGGATCATGATACGATTATGAGACTTGACAAATCGAGATTAGTCTATTCTATATATCTAGAATATATAAAGGTATAATACAATAAAGAAATACAAATCAAATTCAAATATTATCATACGATAATGGAATCAAATACGCAGTATTTACAGAAAAAAGTCTTCGTTTATTGGGAAAGAATCAATATACTTTTAATGCCAAATCGGGATTCACTAAGACAGAAATCAAGCATTGGGTCGAACTCTTCTTTGGTGTTAAGGTAGTAGCTGTGAATAGCCATCGACTACCTGGAAAGGGTAGAAGAATAGGACCTATTCTGGGACATACAATGCATTACAGACGTATGATCATTACCCTTCAACCGGGTTATTCTATTCCACTTCTAGATAGAGAAAAAAACTAAAGGAGAATAAATGAAAAAAGACATAGTTTTGAAGTTATACCCTTTTATTTTATAAGACTCTCTTGCAAAAAAGAGGACGTTTGAAACTTTTAACAGTCGTAATCGTGAGTCAACAAGTGACTCGAACTGTGTGTAAGAAAAGAAGCATTTTTTTTTTTCAAAATGCTATAACTAGATAAGGAAGTTTTCTATAACCTTGAGAAAAAGGTAGTTTTAGTTTCTGACTCCGATCAAGAGCGATAAATCCTTGATTTGGGATTGGACATAGAACCTGGATCCATCGTAGAGACGTTCAAAAGGATTCTGATGGGAACAATTATACTTTCGTGGAAATCCAGCGCTATAAACTTCAATGCGGTAGACATTTTGTTTCCAATTTTGCCGGACCAAACCTCCGACCCCACGATACAATGAATTTTTTTATTCATAAATAAAAAAAATAAAAAGCATTCGGAATCGCAATGCTACTTACTATACACGTCCAGAGGAGTATTCGGAATAATATTCTTCTATAAACCACTCTTGCACGAGGTCTTACTAACAGGACGACTTCGCTGCACGAGACGGGTCTTCCTCGAAAAGCTAACTCCACCCGGCATTTTTATACCCTTTTGGGGTAGTATATCGCCTTAAAATAAGAGGGTAGTATAGTATGGGATCTGTATTAGGTAAGAGAATTTGCCCTTTGATTTTGATTGAATATACTATATTCTATAGTTTCCGCCTTTACCACGCATTATTGTATGCTCCTCTAAAGGAGTATGTATGCAGGAAGTAAATTTTAGTCGCTTTCTTTTGAATCGAATTTTAAATTCGATTAGAAGGATAGAAAGGCCATGAGGATGGGAAAAGAAAAATCAAATCTTTTTAATTAGTTCTCCTTTTTAGCAGTTTGCTTATTTTATTATCCATTCCTTTTTTTACAAAATATTTTTTTTGCAAACTAAAAAATACAATAGTCAATATTCCTTATAATAGATATACTTAATTATATCATAAGAATCTTAAGATATTTTTGAATAGATAGAAATAGTAAATTTGAATTGAGACACCTATTCTATGACGGATTTAAACTTACCTTCTATTTTCGTGCCTTTAGTAGGCTTAGTATTTCCGGCAATTGCAATGACTTCTTTATTTCTTTATGTGCAGAAAAATAAGATTGTCTAGTATTTTTAGTGTAAGTAATATAATATGGTAGGATATGCGGCTCTTTCTACACACAAATGAAAAACAGCTATGAATGCGGATAAAAACGGCTGTGGGATGGATGCGGATATAGGCTACGAGCATAAATGCATGAATACGCGGAGCCGGGTATAGCGAGTTTTTTTTAATGGAATCAACAAATATTTTTTGAATAGAGAGTCAATGTATCTAACCTATTATTTCACAGGAGTACTAATTGCTGAAGACGATTTCAGAATAAAAAATAAAGTAAAGTCAAAATTATTTAGCTTATTCTCTCAATTTCAATCGACCACTGCTGGATTTAGTATATCTAATATGAATTGGCGATCAGAACATGTATGGGTAGAACTTCTAAAAGGTTCTCGAAAAAGGGGTAATTTTTTCTGGGCCTGTATTCTTTTTCTAGGTTCACTAGGATTCTTATCGGTTGGGGCTTCCAGTTATCTTGGTAAGAATATTCTATCTATACTTCCATCTCAACAAATTCTTTTTTTTCCACAGGGGATCGTGATGTCTTTCTACGGAATTGCGGGCCTATTCATTAGCTCCTACTTGTGGTGTACTATTTTGTGGAATGTAGGTAGTGGTTATGACCGATTCGATAGAAAAGAGGGAATAGTGTGCATTTTTCGTTGGGGATTCCCTGGAATAAAACGTCGCGTCTTCCTTCAATTCCTTATGCGGGATATCCAATCAATTAGAATTCAGGTTAAAGAGGGTCTTTATCCTCGTCGTATCCTTTATATGGAAATCCGGGGCCAGGGGGTCATTCCCTTGACTCGTACTGATGAGAAGTTTTTTACTCCACGAGAAATTGAACAAAAAGCTGCCGAATTGGCCTATTTCTTGCGCGTACCAATTGAAGTATTTTGAGTACCAATTCTATTTTTTTTTAACTGAATTGAATGAAGAAGAATTGGAAGAAGAAAAGCTTTCTCAACATGGGGAGGAAGTCCCTTCGAAATTGGATTTGTTATTGGAAGGGTATTTTTGAGTATTTATCTAAAGGAAGGAACAAATGCGGATAAGAGAAAATTTTTTGTAATTTATTTTGTCCAAGTGAGATATATCGCATACTATTCTTCCATTTTCATTCGAAAGGTCTTTTTTTTATTCTATTTCACTATTCCACTCCATCTAGATCTAAGAAAGAACCCAATGCAATTAAATTCCACTAATATATAAAAAAGAAGAATAGATAGAGGGTATCAAACCTTGCTATAGAGTTTTTGCTTTAAACAAAAAGAAATATCATATAGAGTCAGGGAATTAAATAGAGTCAGCGAATGAAGCGGGTTCATTAACAACTCAATTTACAGATCCAAAATGAAAAAAAAGAAAGCATTGCCTTCTTTACTATATCTTGTATTTATCGTACTTTTGCCCTGGGGGGTCTCTTTCTCATTTAACAAATGTCTGGAACTTTGGATTAAGAATTGGTGGAATACCAGGCAATCCGAAACTCTCTTAACTGATATTCAAGAGAAAAGGATTCTAGAAAGATTCATAGAATTAGAAGAACTTTCTCTCTTGGACGAGATGATAAAAGAGAAACTAAAGACACATGTACAAAAACCTCCTATAGGAATACACAAGGAAATAATACAATTGGTCAAAATGGATAATGAGGATCATCTCCATATCATTTTGCATTTCTCGACAAATATAATCTGTTTAGCTATTCTAAGTAGTTCTTTTTTTCTGAGTAAAGAGGAACTTATCATTTTTAATTCTTGGGTTCAGGAATTCTTCTATAACTTAAATGACTCAATAAAAGCTTTTTTTATTCTTTTAGTTACTGATTTTTTTGTTGGATTTCACTCCACCCGCGGTTGGGAACTATTAATTCGTTGGGTCTACAACGATCTTGGATGGGCTCCTAATGAGCTAATTTTCACAATTTTTGTTTGTAGTTTTCCAGTAATTCTAGATACATGTTTGAAATTTTGGGTCTTTTTTTGTTTAAACCGCCTATCTCCTTCGCTTGTAGTCATTTATCATTCAATTAGTGAAGCATAAATTCATTCTATTTCCTGATATTAATCAAATTAGCATCTTTCTTTCTAAAGAAAGCCCTTTTCCATTTTAGCAAAATTCTTTATTTCTATTTCTACCTGCTTAAGGTATTCATCATTCCAGTACAACTGTTGCAGTAGAATGACAACAAACTCGTGTATAGGGAACTAAATTAATTTAGCTACCTATCTAATTTATTGTAGAAATTCAGGGATCCGCGATTGGACATGGAAAATAGAAATACTTTTTCTTGGGTAAAGGAACAGATGACTCGATCGATTTCTGTATCGATCATGATATACGTAATAACTCGGACATCTATTTCAAATGCATATCCCATTTTTGCGCAGCAGGGTTATGAAAACCCACGAGAAGCAACTGGACGAATTGTATGTGCCAATTGCCATTTAGCTAGCAAGCCCGTGGATATTGAAGTTCCCCAAGCTGTGCTTCCCGATACTGTATTTGAAGCAGTTCTTCGAATTCCTTATGATATGCAAATGAAACAAGTTCTTGCTAATGGAAAAAAGGGAGGGTTGAATGTGGGTGCTGTTCTTATTTTGCCTGAGGGGTTCGAATTAGCTCCGCCCGACCGTATTTCCCCTGAATTGAAAGAAAAAATAGGAAATCTATCTTTTCAGAGTTATCGTCCCGATAAAAAAAATATTCTTGTGATAGGCCCTGTTCCGGGTAAGAAATATAGTGAAATTGTCTTTCCCATTCTTTCCCCTGATCCTGCTACGAAGAAAGATGCTCATTTCTTAAAATATCCCATATATGTAGGGGGAAACCGAGGAAGAGGACAGATCTATCCTGATGGTAGCAAGAGTAACAATACGGTCTATAATGCTACGTCAACAGGTATAGTAAGAAAAATACTACGTAAAGAAAAAGGTGGGTATGAAATATCCATAGTTGATGCATCGGATGGACGCCAAGTGATTGATACTATACCCCCTGGGCCAGAACTTCTTGTTTCAGAGGGGGAATCCATCAAGCTTGATCAACCATTAACAAGCAATCCTAATGTGGGAGGTTTTGGTCAGGGGGATGCGGAAATAGTGCTTCAGGATCCATTACGCGTCCAAGGCCTTTTGTTCTTCTTCGCATCCGTTATTTTGGCACAAGTTTTTTTGGTTCTCAAAAAGAAACAGTTTGAAAAGGTTCAGTTGTACGAAATGAATTTCTAGGTCCCGGGATTTCTTACCATCAAGCTGGTAAAAAGCCTCAATTTATTGGCAATTGCTAGAATTATCTATGATCTATTT